GAATTTCGTTTTATGTATATAATCAAATTCAAATTTTACTTTTTTAAAATAATTTTTAAAATAAATAATAACTTAGGTAAATACTTCTAAAGCATATGTATAAAATTTGGTTTTTTACTAGTGGCTTTAATTATAATTTAAGTTTTATTTATTGGTCTGAATAAAATACGACTTATTTAAAATTTCTCTACTTGAAAGAAACAATGCAAGTGACTGAATCTATTTTAGTTTAATTCGATCTACGACGAAAAAATCACGCTCTGTAGGATTTGAACCTACGACATCGGGTTTTGGAGACCCACGTTCTACCGAACTGAACTAAGAGCGCTTTTTTTTTTATCCGAATAGAAAAGACTAGAAAAGGGGGATTCTTTTTCTAACACTAATTCATTTTATTTTTATATGCTCTATAGTTAGTTTCATAAAAATGACTGATTCCACGCAACTTGAATTGATCTCAATTGATTCCTCGTTACTGTCAAAAAGGGCAGTAGGGATGACAGGATTTGAACCCGTGACATTTTGTACCCAAAACAAACGCGCTACCAAGCTGCGCCACATCCCTTCAATTGGTCTACATTGTCATTGTAGAGAATTCCTGTCTTGTTTTCCATATTCCTATTTCCTCCATTGATAAACACAATTTATGTCCGTTTCATCTCTTTTATTTAATTTAATATATATAATAATAAAACTAAAAGACTTAAAAATAAATGAAAATTTTTTTGAAATGATACAAGAGGATGCATTTTTTTTTTTATTTTAATACTCTGTTTCGAATTGAAATAGAGTTTCAAAATTATTATTTTACTTATAATTTTAGTATTATTATCCCTTTGATTATTATTTAATTTATTTTTACCTTTTATAGTTGGATTTCAAATTAGTAACTGCTATTTTTCTTCTCTTTTTAATCGTTTCGAATAAAAATATAAGAGTTGCATAAATAAAAAATTCAAGGGAGGTTCATGGCCAAGATGAAAGATGCGCGAGTAAGAGTGATTTTAGAATGTACTAATTGTATTCGAAATAGTGTTAAAAAAGTACCTACGGGCATTTCGAGATATATTACTCAAAAGAATCGACATAATACACCTAATCGATTAGAATTGAAAAAATTCTGTCCCTATTGTTACAAACATATGATTCATAGGGAAATAAATAAATAAATAGATCGAATGAAGTATGTATTATCCCTTAAAGAGGAAAAATTACATTATTTATATAGAACATATTTTATTTAAATAAAATATTAAATAAAAAAGAAGTCTATTGGACGTTAAGATGATAATTAATAAATAGAATTTTAGGAATAAGAAATAAACTAAACAAACCATGGATAAATCTAAGCGATCTTTTCTTAAACCCAAGCGATCTTTTCGTAGGCGTTTGCCCCCGATTCAATCAGGGGATCGAATTGATTATAGAAACATGAGTTTAATTAGTCGATTTATTAGTCAACACGGAAAAATATTATCTAGACGAATGAATAGATTGACCTTGAAACAACAACGATTAATTACTATTGCTATAAAACAAGCTCGTATTTTATCTTTGTTACCTTTTATCAATAATGATAAAAAATTTGAAAGAACCAAGTCGACTACCAGAGCTGCGGGTCTTAGAACCAGAAATAAATAAGCTTATTCTTTGTTCACTTAAATTCAAAATTCCAATGCGAACTCAAACATGAATTGGTGTTTTGTTCTATAAATCTGAGAATCTATATTTTATTATCATGTCGTAAGAAAAAATGAATAGAAAATATTTTTTTATTGAACATGTTTATTCATTTGGATTACTTTAACGTATTTTTCTCATAGTAATTTCGACCCCACCTTCCCGGAGTTTATTCTCCGGGGAATTCTATTTAAATTATTCCGGTGTATTCTTTACGATTTGTTTCTTGTCTGATTTCGTTGAAAATCATATAAAGACAATTCCTATTTGATATAGCTATTTGGGCTAATATTTTACGATTAAGAAACAACTGTCTTTTGTATAGATCATATATTAATTTACTATAACTATAGGATACTTCCCTTTCTCGAATTACTGCGTTGATCCGAGCGATCCACAAACGACGAAAATTTCTCTTTTGCTTATCCCTATCTTGATGAGCTGAAAAAAAAGATTTTATGTTTTGTTGAGTAATAGTTCGAGTAAGTCTTGAATGGGCCCCTCGACAACTTGATGAAAATAAACGCATTTTTGTTCTACGTCTCCGGGCTATATATCCACGTTTAATCCTGGTCATTGAATAAATATAACTTTGACGAATAACTAATTTATTTCTTTTATGTCAGTTATCCCCTTCCCCATTAATAATCAAACGGATTTTTCCAATATATAAAATAAAAATTCCAATGGCTTTGGCTATTATAACCTTCCCGACCACGATTTTTAGCTATTTTTTATTTTATTTCACAATAAAATAAAAAAAATTAAATGAATAAAGAAATAGTGGGTTCCGTCGTTTCTATGGTTACTTCTTAAACGGTGAGGTCTTCTCTATACACCGGAGCTTTTAACTTTTTTTAATCAATGTTTTTGGTAACTTGTATAGTTCACACCACATTCTTTAGCTCTACTCATAAATTATCTAGTACATAGGTCTTTCACAATGAGACCTACCTATACAGTAACGGTATTTAATTCTAAAAGTTAGCTGGATAGCTGACCCTCGTAGTCCGTTTTATGTTTTTGAATTGAATTTTAATAAAATTTCGTCCGCTTAATGGATAACTATATTGCTACCAATGGAGAATTACTTATCATTTTAAGATTGGATTTGCACCAATGGAAACCATAAACTTTAACCACAATTTAGATTGATTTACTTATTTTTTAAAATAGTAAATGGAATTCTTTCTTCCATTATATCCTATTACCGGGTATTGATCATTCATACTGGAAAGCGGTTTTATTGCTTTTTTTGCGCCAGGCTCATGATCCAAACGAGTCGCACATACACCCTAGTACATCTTCCTCGACGCTGAGGACATTCCCCCAGGGCGGGGGATTTTTTGACATTTCGAACTGGCTGTCTTGTATTTCTAATAAGTTGTTTAATAGTTGGCATGTTAAATAATATACCTAAAGGACTGGTTTAGATTTATCCTAACCGAATGATTGTTAATTTTTTTTATTATTTAATAGATTCCGAGTTTACTATTTAATAGATATAGTAAACTCGGAGATAAACTTTCAAATCATGGATTTTACTCACTTCCATTTTATTCATCAAAATTATCAAATTCTCTTTTTTCTATTTCTTCATCAAAATAATGAGATCTCATTATTTCCCTCACATCACATCCTATCTGATCAATAATTCCATAAGCATAAGCTTCTGTTGCTGTCATAAGAGTGTTATTTTTCATGTCTTCCTTTATAATCTCTATTGGTTGGCCCGTTTTTTCTGAAAAAGCTGTTAGGATGATGTTATACATTGTCATCATTAGGTCCAATTCATTCATTAAGTCTATCGCTTGTTTATGAAACATAGGAGAATGGGAGGGTTCACGCATCTTTACAAAAAGGCCAGGGAGTCCTATACGTGTGTTTCCTCCAACCAGGGCCAAACATCCCATTCCCGCAGCTATTCCCAGGCCTATGGTAGTGACATTTGCCTTCGATCCTCGTATAGCCTGATAAACACCTAGTCCAATCGCAAGATTCCCGCCGCGAGAATTTATAAACACCAGTTGATCTAGGGTAGGATCTTCCTGATTGAAATATATTATACTACTTGCAACTTTATTCGCGGGTTCAGCAGTCATATTGCCGAATAAAAAAAAAATTCTTCTTAGAAAAAGTTCGTGGGATATTTCACCCCAACCCGGTTCCTTTTCTTCAGGAATTGGAAACGGGATTTTTGGTGTACCAATTGGCATAATTTAAAATAAAAAATTAATTACAATTAATTGGCTTTGATATTGAAATGTAACAATATGATAAGCCTGGTTTAAAACTAAACTAAAATATATTAGTAAAAATTATAATAAGCCTGGTCTAAAATTCCTTAAAAACTAGTTTTTGGGGAATATCAAATTTTGGTAGGCTTCGTGAGGTGCTTCTTTTAGAGTTAAACAGAGTTAAACAACGTCCAGATTTCGAGAAACAATACCTTTTGTTTTTATTTTCATTCCCATCGAAATAAATACTATGATTCAAATTTTGGACAGACATGAATACAGCATCTGTAGGATAACTTCTATCTTGAAAGTTATGTGGTATTTTTATAAGATATCCATGATTTCTTTCGATTTTTTAATTTAATAACCAAATTAATTGGTTATGTTAAGCTAGCAATATGTTGTATATTGTCAACAATTTCTACATAAGGTGGTAAAATAATATCTTGGGCAGTTAAATATCTCTGACACAAATAGATGCGTCACAAATTCCATATAGATTACTTCTCAATATAATTTCTTTCAAATTAATTAAGGATTTCACGAACTGATTCTTGAATACCCGTTATAGTCAAATATTCACATGTGTAATACACGTTCCTTTTATTTCTACAAGTAAAGCTTTTCACATTGTAATGCCTATTGTATTGGCTTGGCCTTTCATAAGTGGAGACAGAATGTTCTGTAATAAAGACGTTTACTATCTGTTCTTGATTCAACAAACTTCTAGTCTAGTGTTCGAGTGGATATTGTTAGTTTTTATAGTAATACATATTATTTGTATTATATACTATATATTATTTGTATTTTATTAAATTATTTATTTATCTTCTTTCTTTTGAAATTTATTTACTGTTTATTTCTAGACACGTCTTTTTTTTGGAGGTCTACAGCCATTATGTGGCATAGGGGTTACATCCCGTACAAAAGTTAATAGTATACCACTTCTACGAATAGCTCGTAATGCTGCGTCTCTTCCTAGACCGGGACCTTTTATCATTACTTCTGCTCGTTGTATATCTACTATACGAATAGCATCTACTGCTGCAGTTTGAGCGGCAAAAGGTGTCCCTCCTCTCCTATTCTTAAATTTACAAGTACCAGCCGAAGACCAGGAAATTACCCGACCCCTTAGATCTGTAACCGTGACAATGGTATTATTGAAACCTGATTGAATATGAATAACCCCTTTTGATATTCTACGTAAATTCCTACGTGAAACAATACGTAAATTCCTACGTGAACCGATACGTAAATTCCTACGTGAACGAGCTCTAGGTATATCTTTTGACATATTGTATCATCTTATAAATTATGAGTCAGAAATATATGGATATATCCATTTCATATCAAAATAGATTCTTTATTTGTACATTGAGCTTTTTAGTAAGTCTAATTATCCTTGTCTTTGTTTATGTCTCGGATTGGAACAAATTACTATAATGCGCCCCTGCCTGCGGATTAGTCGACATTTTTCACAAATTTTACGAATGGAAGCTCGTATTTTCATATTTATTCTTCCTTATCTTAATTCTAAATATACCTTAATTCTAAATATACTTCATTTGGTAGAAAATTTGTTTATTGAAATTTTTCATCTAGAATTGTATTGAATAAAAACATTTAATCTTTCGAATCTTTGTTTTGGAATCGATAAATTATACGTCCTCGGGTTAAATCATAATGACTTATTTCAATTTTGACTTTATCTCCCGGCATTATCCGTATAAAATTACATCGTATCTTTCCTGAAATATAACCGAGAACCAGATCTTCATTATCTAACCGACGAACTCGGAACATGCCATTGGGAAGTGATTCAGTAATTAAACCTTCATAGATACATTTTTGTTCTTTTTTCATTACAGATTTAGCCTCCTTTAAAATTGAGTATAAACGATATTAGATAACTTATCCTCTTGATTTTTGTACAAATAGGAAGCGATTTCGGATCCAATTTGGATGTTAAAATAATTACCATATATAACACAAAATTTCTCCTCCTATTCCTTCTAGTCGAGCTTCCCGGTCTGTCATTATACCTTGAGAGGTAGAAAGAATGACAATTCCTATTCCACCTAAAATTCTAGGAATTTGTTGTGAGTTGGAATATATTCGTAGACCAGGTCGACTTATTTGTTTTAAATTTAAAAAATTTATATAGGGTCTTTTCCTATTTCTTCTATACCGTAGGGTTAAAACCAAAAAATATTTGTTTTTTTCTATATGTTTTCTAACATTTTCAATAAAACCTTCTCGTAAAAGTATTTTAACAATATTTTCTGTAATATTAGTAGATGCTACGCGAACAATTCTTTTTCTATCCATATCAGCATTTCGTATAGAGGTTATTATCTCAGCAATAGTGTCTCTACCCATGATAAACTAAAATTATTAGTGCCTGAAAATTGTATATAATCAACATGTTTTTTATTTTTTTAATGAATATTAATTTTTCAAGATATATACGTGAAACACAATCTACAAATTTCGCTAGTTCTTAATATATTTCTTTCAAATACTTCAAAGATATCATGATCTTATTTTATAATACCTCGGAAGCTAATGAAACAATTTTAGTAAAATTTAATTGTCTTAATTCCTCGGGAATTGCACCAAAAATTCGAGTTCCTTTTGGATTTTTTTTGTGATCAATCACAACTGCAGCATTGTCATCATATCGTATTATTATACCGTCGTCACGTTTAAGTTCTTTACAGGTACGAACAACTACAGCTCTAACTACTTCTGATTTTTCTAGGGTCATATTTGGTACTGCTTTTTTGATCACAGCAACAATAATGTCACCAATCTTAGCATATCGACGATTACTAACTCCTATGATTCGAATACACATCAATTCTCGAGCCCCGCTATTATCCGTTACATTTACATAGGTCTGAGGTTGAATCATATCAATTTTTAGTCTATTCTTCTAATGCAAAGGATGAAGAAAATAAAAAAAAAATATTGTTTTGTCTAAAAAAAGAAATCCGCAATTTTGTTTTATTTCAAGACTTATTTCTGTCGGTTCTACGTTTTTATCTAGAACTAATAAATTGAGTTCGTATAGGCATTTTGGATGCTGCTATTAAAATAGCTCGTCTAGCTATATTTTCTTTTACTCCACCCATTTCATATAGTATTCGTCCTGGTTTAACAACAGCTACCCAATATTCAGGATCTCCTTTCCCAGAACCCATACGTGTTTCAGCTGTTCTTACTGTAACTGGTTTATCTGGAAATATACGGACCCATATTTTTCCACCGCGCCGTGCATTTCGTGTCATTGCTCGTCGGCCTGCTTCTATTTGTCTAGATGTGATCCAAGCGGGTTCAAGTGTTTGAAGAGCATATTTGCCAAAACAAATATTATTACCGCGATAAGATATTCCCTTCATTCTTCCTCTATGTTGTTTACGGAATCTAGTTTTTTTGGGGTTATAGTTGATAGTTGTTTCGGAATTCCATCTCTACTACAGAACTGGACGTGAGAGTTTCTTCTCATCCCGCTCCTCGCGAATCAAATAAAAGGATCCAATTTATAAAAATAGTTTTTCTTTTGTCCTTATTTTTATAAATT